ACAATATGAGTCCGAAGCTTCTTTCGTAACTCCCGGAATTTCTTCGTAGTGACTCCGTTCCATGCCTCATTTCATAGGGAAGCCCAAAGTGGCTCTATTTCATTCTATTTCACTTCCTAGCACTTCCTATCATTTAATATCCATCCCTTTGGTCTTATTTACATAAGAGATGTCATTTATAGTCTATCTCTTTCTATATATGGAAAGTCAAGAAATTCTCATCGAAACATCGAGAAATTGTGCATATAGAAAACTCTAAAGAAAGAAAAAAAGGAGACCCATGCCATGATTTTCAAATCTTTTCTACCTTTTCTACTTAGTAGTCTAAGTTTCTCGATGAGGATAATTAATTCGGTCGTTGTGGTCGGACTCTATTATGGATTTCTGACCACATTCTCCATAGGTCCCTCTTAGATCTTCTTTCTTCAATCTTGGATTAGGGAAGAAGGAGATATTCGCGACTACTGGCGGTTTCATTATGGGGCAGCTCATGATCTTCATATCGATCTATTATCCACCTCTGCATCTATTCTTTCTTAGCTAAACGGGTGGAAGATCCATCCAATTTGGTTATATCATGGACTCGAAAAGCGGATCTGAATGTGACTGAAATGCACGATCTTCACAGGTATCACTTTTCACGATACCTAAAAGATGGAATAGCGATTTTCGAACCATTTCCTATACGAGAATGGTTTCCATTACTTTGAGAAATGGATTCTATATCAAACTATAGCTATTGCATTAAAGAAGAAAAGAAACTAATAGAAGTCGAAGACGCGGAATGGTAGTGAATAGAGAGAAAGATTCTTCTGATTTTCTTGTTCCTGAAAATATTCTATCTATCTCCTAGACGCCGTAGAGAATTGAGAATTTTCATGTCTTTCAATTCTCGTACTCGTAATTGGAAAGTTACGGAAGGAGGTCCATCATTTTGCAATGAAAACAACATAAAAAACTCTGGACAATTTCGAAATCAGGCCAAGCGTCTTAATACATATGCAAAAAAATTCATTATTGGCCCACCATTGATTAGAAGATTTAGCTTGTATGAATCGCTATTGGTTTGATACGAATAATGGCAGTCGTTTCAGTATGTTAAGGATACAGATGTATCCACAATTCATTTAGAGTTACTTAATAGCCTATTTCTTATACCATATCTCTATCCCGTGAAATTCTCGAGCCGAAAGATGGATGCATATGCTGTGTTTCATTTTGCTAAACGATATCAATTAAATGGTGTATCAATTCCATAAATTGGATATAGCAATAAATAAATCAGCAAAATTCTTTTATTTTAGATAGAAGAAATGTTTCTTCTATCTAAAATAAAAGAATGTACCCTTCTATCCAAATCCAATTTGCATCGATAAAATAAATCCAAATTCCAGTAGTAGATGAATAATTGCAAATTTTTGTGTGTACGAGATTAGAATAACTTCAAAATAACTGACATAATTTTGTATTTTTCCTGATCAGAAAAATACATGAAAAAGAAAGGAGGTAGAAAAATTTTGGGATTTATGGTTAAAGAAGAAAAAGAAGAAAACAGGGGTTCTGTTGAATTTCAAGTATTCAGTTTCACCAATAAGATACGGAGACTTGCTTCACATTTGGAATTACACAAAAAAGATTTTTCATCGGAAAGAGGTCTACGAAGACTTTTGGGAAAACGTCAACGTTTGCTGGCTTATTTGGCAAAGAAAAATAGAGTACGTTATAAGAAATTAATCAGTCAGTTGGATATTCGGGAGAAGTAATTTAATCGTTCGAATTTTTTTCTTATTTTATTAGTAGTCTTATAGTAGTCTTAGATTTTTCATTTTGATGAGCCTCGTTTTGAGGAATTCATGGAATAATCCATTTTCATGGAATAATGAATTAAGGAAGAAAGGATATGAGTCTACCGCTTACAAGAAAAGATCTCATGATAGTCAATATGGGCCCTCAGCACCCATCAATGCATGGTGTTCTTCGACTGATCGTTACTCTCGATGGTGAAGATGTTATTGATTGTGAACCCATATTAGGCTATTTACACAGAGGAATGGAAAAAATCGCGGAAAACCGAACTATTATACAATACTTACCTTATGTAACACGGTGGGATTATTTAGCTACTATGTTTACAGAAGCAATAACGGTAAATGCACCAGAATTCTTGGAGAATATTCAAATACCCCAAAGAGCCAGCTATATTAGGGTAATTATGTTAGAGTTGAGCCGTATAGCTTCTCACTTGTTATGGCTTGGACCTTTTATGGCGGATCTAGGCGCACAGACCCCTTTTTTCTATATTTTTAGAGAGAGAGAATTGATATATGATCTATTTGAAGCTGCTACAGGTATGCGAATGATGCATAATTACTTTCGCATCGGAGGGGTAGCCGCCGATCTACCTTATGGATGGGTCGATAAATGTTTAGATTTCTGTGATTATTTTTTACGAGGAGTTGTTGAATATCAACAACTTATTACACGGAATCCCGTTTTTTTAGAACGAGTTGAAGGAGTCGGTTTTATTAGCGGAGAAGAAGCAGTAAATTGGGGCTTATCGGGACCGATGTTACGAGCTTCTGGAATACAATGGGATCTTCGTAAAGTTGATCCTTATGAGTCTTACAACCAATTCGATTGGAAAGTCCAATGGCAAAAAGAAGGGGATTCATTAGCTCGCTATTTAGTACGAATGGGTGAAATGAGGGAATCCATCAAAATTATTCAACAGGCTGTAGAGAAAATTCCTGGAGGCCCTTATGAGAATTTAGAAGTCCGACGCTTTAAGAAAACAAAGAATTCCGAATGGAATGATTTTGAATATCGATTTCTTGGTAAAAAACCTTCGCCCAATTTTGAATTGTCAAAGCAAGAGCTTTATGTAAGAGTGGAAGCTCCAAAAGGTGAATTAGGAATTTATCTGGTAGGAGATGATAGTCTTTTCCCCTGGAGATGGAAAATTCGTCCACCCGGTTTTATTAATTTGCAAATTCTTCCTCAACTAGTTAAAAAAATGAAATTGGCTGATATCATGACGATATTAGGTAGTATAGATATCATTATGGGGGAAGTTGATCGTTGAAATGATAATAGATAGGGTAGAGATAGAAACTATCAATTCTTTTTCGAAATCGGAATTATTAAAAGAAGTCTATGGACTGATATGGATTCTACCCATTTTGACCCTCCTACTGGGAATCACAATAGAAGTACTCGTAATTGTGTGGTTAGAAAGAGAAATATCCGCATCGATACAACAACGTATTGGTCCTGAATATGCTGGCCCCCTGGGACTGCTTCAAGCTATAGCCGATGGAACTAAGCTACTTTTTAAGGAGGATATCCTGCCATCCCGAGGAGATATTCCTTTATTTAGCATTGGACCTTCTATAGCGGTCATATCAATTTTATTAAGTTTTTTAGTTATCCCTTTGGGATATCGTTTTGTTTTAGCCGATCTTAGTATTGGTGTTTTTTTATGGATTGCCATTTCAAGTATTGCTCCTATTGGTCTTCTTATGGCAGGATATAGCTCAAATAATAAATATTCTTTTTCAGGCGGTCTACGAGCTGCTGCTCAATCTATTAGTTATGAAATACCATTAACTTTTTGTGTGCTAGCAATATCTCTACGTGTGATTCGTTAAAATAGGATCTTTTTCCTCCAAAATCCATTGAATATTTATCTTCCTTTTCTTATTCTGTATTCGGGTTGGTAAGTTAAACTAGATAGCTATATGAGTGAAACAAAACAGCTTATTAATTTGTAGTAAAAAGAAAAAATCTCATTTCCTACGTACAAGAAAAAAGTTGAAGTAAACATAGGTAGTGTAAACTCTTTACCCCAAGGTTGAGATTTTTTGATTAGTCATCATATCTTGAAGCGGGCAAGAATAAAGGATTCGCGATATGGAATTCCATTACTAGAATATTCCGAGTTATTACTATAACTTAGAATCATAAGGGGAATCCATCAAAAATTAGTGAGGGGTTAGGAACACTAAAGTACATAAAGGATTAGTAATGAGGGAATCTAAGGCATTAGAGATTTTTCCTCATAAAAGGAATCATAATAAGGACTTGAAATTGGTGGAAATGATCAAGTAGTACTTTCTTCGGATTCCGATCCAGAGTATGTTCCCTTTCACTTGTTAAAGAAATGGCTATCAAGAACGAATTAATCCTTTATTCCTTTTTTCTTTTTAAGTACCCTTCCCCGGGGAAAGAAGAATAGGACAAAAGATATGGAATGCAATACAAAAAAAAGATATTTATTTATTCTTTCCTTCCTCTATTCATATTAATACAGAATTCCTCATGAATTAATCCCTAATTCTTTTCATTTATTAATTGCTATAACGAGTGTTTTATTCCAAGATTAAGTTATTACTGAACAAAGAAAAATTTTCATTATATTATAAAGGACGAGATCAATTCGGAAGCGCTTTTTCTTATTCTAGCAGACGGAATTCCTTTGGTCTAATTTAGGACTTTCCAATCGATTTTATCTTACCTAATTCTATCTATGCCCAGGGGGATAATACCGAAACGAAACAACCCTTTCCTTTTTTCTGATCATAGAGAAGCCGTATGAAGCTAAGGTTTCATGTACGGTTTTGGAATAGCGGTGGGAACTGTGATGTTATCATCGACTATGATTATCTAACAGTTCAAGTACAGTTGATATAGTTGAAGCACAGTCAAAATATGGTTTTTTTGGATGGAATCTTTGGCGTCAGCCTATAGGTTTTCTGGTTTTTCTAATTTCTTCTTTGGCAGAATGTGAAAGATTACCCTTTGATTTACCAGAAGCAGAGGAAGAATTAGTAGCAGGTTATCAAACCGAATATTCCGGTATCAAATATGGTTTATTTTATCTTGTTTCTTACCTAAATTTATTAGTTTCCTCTTTATTTGTAACAGTTCTCTACTTAGGCGGGTGGAATTTCTCTATTCCCTATATATCCTTTTTTGAATTTTTCCAAATGAATAAAATGGTTGGAATTTTGGAAATGACAATGGGTATCTTTATTACATTAACTAAAGCTTATTTATTTCTCTTCATTTCTATCACAATAAGATGGACTTTACCCAGGATGAGAATGGATCAGTTATTAAATCTTGGATGGAAATTTCTTTTACCTATTTCCCTGGGCAATCTCTTATTAACAACTTCTTCCCAACTTGTTTCACTATAAATAAGATAATACAATAACAGTAAGAATATTTTCAACACAAAAGTTCTCTCAAACAAGAGAAAGAAACATACCTTTTTCATAGATATTTAGAATATGTTCCCTATGGTAACTGGGTTCATGAGTTATGGTCAACAAACAATACGCGCTGCAAGGTACATTGGTCAAAGTTTCATAATTACCTTATCCCACACAAATCGTTTACCTATAACGATTCACTACCCTTATGAAAAATCAATTACATCGGAGCGTTTCCGGGGGCGAATCCACTTTGAATTTGATAAATGTATTGCTTGTGAAGTATGTGTTCGCGTATGCCCGATAGATCTACCCCTTGTGGATTGGAGATTTGAAAAGGATATTAAAAGGAAACAATTGCTTAATTATAGTATTGATTTCGGAGTTTGTATATTTTGTGGTAATTGTGTTGAGTACTGCCCGACAAGCTGCTTATCAATGACTGAAGAATATGAACTTTCTACTTATGATCGTCATGAATTGAATTACAATCAAATTGCTTTGAGTCGGTTACCAATCTCCATAATGGGAGATTACACAATTCAAACAATTAGGAATTCGACTCAAAGTAAAATAGACGAAGAAAAATCTTGGAATTCAAGAACGGTTACTAATTATTAGTTACTAGGATTTTTCTTTTTTGTTAGAAAAATCCAATAGTTTTTTATTAACTATAAAGAAAAACGAATAACTACTGCTTATTGCAAATTATTCCTGATTTAAAATGAGAGTAGATTTTCGTGATGTGATTTCTAACTATACAACTTATATACAAAAAAATATCCTAATCCCTTTTTCCTTCCTTGAATCTTTTAGTTTTAGTCAGTTCATGAAAAATTTTATACTATTAATTTCTTCTTATCCATAATGGATTTACCTGGACCAATACATGAGATTCTTGTGCTATTTGGGGGATTTGTTCTTCTACTAGGAGGTCTAGGAGTAGTATTACTTACCAACCCAATTTATTCTGCCTTTTCGCTGGGATTAGTTCTTGTTTGTATATCCTTATTCTATATTTTATTGAATTCCTACTTTGTAGCTGTCGCACAACTTCTTATTTATGTGGGAGCTATAAATGTTTTGATCATATTTGCCGTAATGTTCGTAAATGGCTCAGAATGGTCTAAAAATAAGAATTATTGGACTATTGGAGATGGGTTCACTTCACTCGTTTGTATAACTATTCTTTTTTCACTAATGACTACTATCCCAGATACGTCATGGTATGGAATTCTTTGGACTACAAGATCAAACCAAATAGTAGAACAGGGTCTCATAAATAACGTTCAACAAATTGGGATTCATTTAGCAACTGATTTTTATCTTCCGTTTGAACTCATTTCCATAATTCTTCTAGTTTCTTTAATAGGTGCAATTACTATGGCTCGGCAATAAGAAATACTTAGAATTAGTCAAAATTCTTAGAATTTCAAATCGAAAATAAATAACTAAAGAATCACAATTTTGATTTAGTAAAACCCATCTACTGCCAACAAATACCTTCTTTTCTCTTTTGTTGTGTAACTGTTCTATTCTAATTAATGGAATCGGTTCAATTCTTGTCCTCATATTGAAATGAATCGAGATTGATAAGGAGTTAGTTAATGATGTTTGAGCATGTACTTTTTTTTAGTGTCTATTTATTTTCGATTGGTATCTATGGATTGATCACAAGCCGAAACATGGTTAGAGCTCTAATATGTCTTGAACTTATACTGAATTCAATTAATCTAAATCTCGTAACATTTTCTGATCTATTTGATAGTCGCCAATTAAAAGGAGACATTTTCGCAATTTTTGTTATAGCCCTTGCGGCTGCTGAAGCAGCTATTGGACTATCCATTCTTTCTTCCATCCATCGTAACAAGAAATCAACTCGTATCAATCAATCTAATTTTTTGAATAATTAGACATAAAATCCTCTAAACAAAGGCGCACATATAATAATAATATCAAATATTAAGATGAATAGAAATCGAATACTATTTTCTTATTATTTTATAATATCTATTTTTTGATTAGGTTATTACATAGTATTCTTTTTTACTTATTGAATTTTTGCAATTCATTGATATTGCAATTTGAATATTGCAATAATTTATATTGAAAAGACGATAGCCAATAAATTGGCTAATTCGAATTCGTATGTACAATTCGTATAATTATGATTGTTGAAGCCAAAAATTCAAGTCTCTTGGCTCTTTTCACGCTTTCTCACAAACGGATTAAGAAATATATTGCATTATTTTATTTATTTATTTGTTGAAGTTTGGATAAACCATTGCTTCGTCTGGTGTCTACAATACATATGACTCATATAGTACTAATTTCATTTTTACCAGATCGAAAATTTTTATGTTGAAAAGGAAAATTTATAGATCCAATGTCACATTCCGTAAAAATTTATGATACATGTATAGGATGCACTCAATGTGTACGAGCTTGTCCAACAGATGTATTAGAAATGATACCCTGGGATGGGTGTAAAGCCAAGCAAATTGCTTCCGCGCCGAGAACCGAAGATTGTGTGGGTTGTAAGAGATGCGAATCTGCCTGCCCAACAGATTTTTTAAGTGTCCGCGTTTATTTAGGGCCTGAAACAACCCGCAGCATGGCTCTATCTTATTGATACGTTACAAAAAACTCCACTTGAATCGTCTGATTCCTCTTTACCGAGGAAGCCTGTGCTCGCTTATTTCGAGCACGGGCTTTTCTGGTCAAAACATATCTTCTCTTTATCACTTTATCATGAGTTATTTTCCTTGGTTAACAATACTTGTTGTTTTGCCGATATTTGCAGGTTCATTAATTTTCTTTTTACCTCATAGGGGAAACAAAATCGTTAGGTGGTATACTATATCTATTTGTTTATTAGAATTCCTTCTAATGACTTATGCATTCTGTTATCATTTCCAATTGGAGGATCCCTTAATCCAATTAAAGGAGGATTCTAAATGGATAGATGTCTTTGATTTCCACTGGAGATTGGGAATCGATGGACTTTCATTAGGATCTATTTTATTGACAGGATTTATCACTACTTTAGCTACTTTAGCAGCTTGGCCAGTTACCCGGAATTCGCGATTATTCTATTTCCTGATGCTAGCAATGTATAGTGGTCAAATAGGATTATTTTCTTCGCGAGACCTTTTACTTTTTTTTATCATGTGGGAGTTAGAATTAATTCCTGTTTACTTACTTTTATCCATGTGGGGGGGAAAGAGGCGTCTGTATTCAGCTACAAAATTTATTTTGTATACTGCAGGCGGTTCCATTTTTTTCTTAATCGGAGTTCTAGGTATGGGCTTATATGGTTCCAACGAACCAAGATTAGATTTGGAAAGATTAATTAATCGATCATACCCTGCAACATTGGAAATACTATTTTATTTTGGCTTCCTTATTGCTTATGCTGTCAAATTGCCGATTATACCCCTACATACGTGGTTACCAGATACCCATGGGGAAGCGCATTACAGTACATGTATGCTTTTAGCGGGAATCCTATTAAAGATGGGAGCATACGGATTGATTCGGATCAATATGGAATTGTTACCTCATGCCCATTATCTATTTTCCCCCTGGTTGGTAATAATAGGAGCGATGCAAATAATCTATGCAGCTTCAACTTCTCTTGGTCAACGAAATTTCAAAAAAAGAATAGCCTACTCCTCCGTATCTCACATGGGTTTCATAATTATAGGAATTGGTTCCATAACCAACATTGGACTCAATGGAGCTATTTTACAAATACTATCCCATGGATTTATTGGTGCTACACTTTTTTTCTTGGCGGGAACGGCTTGTGATAGAATGCGTCTTGTTTATCTCGAAGAACTGGGGGGGATATCTATCCCAATGCCGAAAATTTTTACCATGTTTAGTAGCTTTTCAATGGCTTCTCTTGCCTTACCAGGAATGAGCGGTTTTGTTGCAGAATTAGTAGTATTTTTTGGACTAATTACTAGTCCAAAATTTCTGTTAATACCAAAAATGCTAATTACTTTTGTAATGGCAATTGGAATGATATTAACTCCTATTTTTTTATTATCTATGTTACGCCAGATGTTCTATGGATACAAGCTATTTCATGTTCCAAACGCAAATTTGGTGGATTCTGGACCACGAGAACTCTTTCTTTTAATCTGTATCTTTTTACCAGTAATAGGAATTGGTATTTATCCAGATTTTGTTCTCTCGCTATCGGTTGACAAGGTAGAGGCTCTCTTATCCAATTATTATCCTAAATAATTTTTTTTTTACTAGTCCGCTCTATATTCCATAGTGGAAAAACCAAATAATTCAGAAAAAAGTAAAAAAGTCTAATTAGATCTATCTCGAATTTTTGAGAACCCTTTGAGAAGGCGTTCAAGGGTTCTCAAATCAAACAAAAATGGAAAAACTTTCATTTCACGAAGGTTTTATGTTATGTAATCATTTAGATGGTAATGTAAATGCACCATAACTATGTAAACCTATTCCTAATAGATTGATACCAAAATAGCAGATCCAAATTATAAGAAATCCTATCGAAGCTACAAGTGCGGAATTCGTACCCTTCCAATTTGGATTTGTTCTACTATGTAAATAAATTGCGAATATGGTCCAAGTAATAAATGCCCAAGTTTCCTTAGGATCCCAATTCCAATAGGATCCCCACGCCTCATTAGCCCATACTGCTCCACAAAGAATACCTATGGTTAAAAGGGTAAACCCTAGGCTAATGACACGATAACTCCAAGAATCCAAACGCTCAATTAATTGATATTTGTAATAATTTGGAAATGAAGGAAAAGAGGTGTTTTTTAAAGCACTTCTTTTTACATAGAAATATTCAATCTCACTAAACTCACTAAAGAAAAATGTTTTATTTAAAACATTTTTTTTCTTTTCTAAAAAGAAATTGAAATTCTTTCGAAATTTAATGATTAGAAGAGCGGCGGATAATAAGGATCCGCACAAAAGAGTTGCATAGCTTAGTAACATCATACTGACATGCATCATTAACCACTGAGATTGTAGAGCAGGTACTAGTATTGTGGATTGATGCATTTCAGTTAAAAGACCCGACGTGGCAAAGCCTTGCGTTAAAATAGTACTTGGCGTAGTTATTGTGCTTAAATCATTTTTAGAGTTCTGTATCTTAGGAATCGTATGAAGAATATACAGAGCCCATGAAAGGAAGATCAATGACTCATATAAATTACTTAATGGAAAATGTCCCGAAGAAGCCCAACGAGAAACTAAGAATCCTGTTATAGAGAAAAAAGTAGCTATCATTCCTTTTTCTGACGAATCACGTAATCCCCCAAGTTCACGAACTAATAAGGTTATCAAATGAATTGTAATCACAATTGAAATGGTTGAGAAAGAGATATGAGTTAGTATATGTTCTAAAGTTGCAAATAGCATAAGGAGAAGGTCCCATTACAAAATTGGAAATTTCGAATTGAATCCATTTTCTAATCTATTGTATTCTTTTTTGAGAATGCCGCCACTCGGACTCGAACCGAGATGCTTGAGCACTGCTTCCTAAGAGCAGCGTGTCTACCAATTTCACCATGGCGGCTAACTTTAAATAATAGGGAAGTTAAAAGAATAATAGTTATTTTCTCGCAAATCGTCGAGATTGGGAGAGTCCATAGAATTTAGGAACATTAGAATCTTCATTAAAATGGACTTCGTTTGGTAGTATCATTGGGGATTTTTTTAACAATAAACTCTTGCTTTGCCCAATAGAAACAAAGCTTGAAAGAGTTGGAACTGTTTTTTCTCAGTTGCAATATAGAACTCATTTTTTTTCTAATTAGTTTCTCATTGAAATAAAAAAAAATCTTTCAATCTATCCATTAGAATTTCTATAATTTCATCATTAAATACAAAGAATTTTGGATTTTAGCAAAATTTCTAGAATGAAAGCCTTTATGCCCTTATTAATATGATTTACCAAGCCTAAACCTATTTTTTTGTGGATTTTTGATAAGATAGGTAGAAGTTGTAAGTCCTATTGCAAGAATACTCTACTTTTCATAATAGAATCCTCATATTTTATTATGAGGATTCTATTATGAAAAGTTCGTTGATAGGAAAAGAATACTTAGGACACAGTATACCAAAAACTTTTGTTCTATATATCAGAGGGGTTAGTTCTAAGAATATTGTACCGAGGAATTCGACACATAAAAGTACATTCATTAATTAATCCGAATTATTCATATTAAATAATTGGAATTTCTTTGGGATAGGTCAATTCAGATTATTCCAAAACCAGATTATTTGTTTGTTTGTTGCCCAGAAAAACCCTTTGGTTTTGGATGCTCGCTGCCGCTGGAAAATGATCTTGATTTTGCTAAAGAATAAGATTGTACTATGGAAAAATAAGTCTTTTTCTTCCAAAGATTTTTACGAATACGCTTTTTTGACATCGAAGTACGTTTTTTTGGAACTGCCATTCAAAAAGGAGATTACTTTTTTCTAGTTGTATGTGAAAGACATCTATTGCCGCAAATCAATTCTTCTTTCTGTTTTTTCTTAGTATTTATACTTAGATACTGAACTGAAATTCTGAATTCTTTTTTACTTTATTTTCTCTAATGCGGATAAGACAAGAATTTTTTAGCATATTTTTCATATATATTTTATACTTTGTTTTAATAATATAGAATATATACAAAGGTTTTCTATTTAAATCAATTTATATATTAAGTATACTCCATATATAGATCTACGGCCTATCCCCCATATAAGATGGGGGGATAAAAGGAAGGGAAAATTCAAATAGTTAATTAAGTTCAGAATGGTATTCCATAATGGAATTCCAATCAAAAAAAAAAAAAAATACTTAGTCTCTTAAACAAGACATTCTAAAACTTAGGTAATTCTAGTCATTAGGATTTCAGTTCTATATGAAGTAAGGAATATTCGATAATTTCCTATAAACATAGGTTTTCATTGGAATTCAATCAATCAGTTACGAAACATGAGAGCTGCTTCATCTTCATTTTAATAGAAAGAAATACAAAAATGAATAGAAAGTAAAATGATTCAATCCTTTTTTGTATTTTAACAAATATCCTTCTTTAGGTAATAACTAGGTAACAAAGTTAGTTAATTAACTTTTTGAATTTAACCAAGTAAACCCATTCTGAATTTTTGATTATTTCAATGAGAGAAATTTGGAAAAATTCAGAATTCCAGTATTTTGTCTTATTCTTATTTTTTTGAATTCCTTCAGAAAGAGATAAGAATTGGTTTGGTGAATCGGAAACAATTTTATTTTTTAGAAAAATTTCAAGTAAAAATTGCAATTTCTTTTCTTATGGAACATACATATCAATATGCATGGGTAATCCCTCTTCTCCCACTTCCAGTTATTATGTCAATGGGGTTTGGACTTATTCTTATTCCGACAGCAACAAAAAATCTTCGTCGCATATGGGCTTTTCCTTGTGTTTTACTCTTAAGTATAGCTATGGTATTCTCAGTTCACCTATCTATTCAACAAATAAATGGAAGTTCTATCTATCAATATCTATGGTCTTGGACCGTCAATAATGATTTTTCCTTAGAATTTGGATACTTGATCGACCCGCTTACTTCTATTATGTTAATACTAATTACTACTGTAGGAATCCTCGTTCTTATTTATAGTGACGATTATATGTCTCACGATGAAGGATATTTGAGATTTTTTGTTTATATAAGTTTTTTCAATACTTCCATGTTGGGATTGGTTACTAGTTCCAATTTGATACAAATTTATTTTTTTTGGGAACTTGTGGGAATGTGTTCCTATTTATTGATAGGCTTTTGGTTTACACGGCCAATTGCAGCGAGTGCTTGTCAAAAAGCTTTTGTAACTAATCGTGTAGGGGATTTTGGTCTGTTATTAGGAATTTTAGGTTTTTTTTGGATAACAGGTAGTTTAGAGTTTCGGGATTTGTTCAAAATAGCTAATAACTGGATTCCTAATAATGGGATTAATTCCTTACTTACTACTTTGTGTGCTTTTTTATTATTCCTTGGTGCAGTTGCGAAATCTGCACAATTCCCTCTTCACGTATGGTTACCCGATGCTATGGAAGGACCCACTCCCATTTCGGCTCTTATACACGCAGCAACTATGGTTGCTGCGGGGATTTTTCTTCTAGCTCGACTTCTTCCTCTTTTCATATCCCTACCTTTAATAATGAGTTTCATTTCTTTAGTAGGTACAATAACACTCTTCTTAGGAGCTACTTTAGCTCTTGCTCAGAGAGATATTAAAAGAAGCTTAGCCTATTCTACAATGTCTCAATTGGGTTATATGATGTTAGCTCTAGGTATAGGTTCTTATCAAGCTGCTTTATTCCATTTGATCACTCATGCTTATTCGAAAGCTTTATTGTTCTTGGGATCCGGATCCATTATTCATTCAATGGAACCTCTTGTTGGATATTCACCAGATAAAAGTCAGAATATGGTTCTTATGGGTGGTTTAAGAAAATACGTTCCAATTACAAGAACTACTTTTTTATGGGGTACGCTTTCTCTTTGTGGTATTCCACCTCTTGCTTGCTTCTGGTCCAAAGATGAAATCCTTAGTAATAGTTGGTTGTATTCACCCTTTTTTGGAATAATAGCCTCTTTTACTGCAGGATTAACTGCGTTTTATATGTTTCGGATATATTTACTTACTTTTGATGGGTACCTGCGTGTTCATTTTCAAAATTACAGTAGCACTAAAGAGGGTTCGTTGTATTCAATATCCTTATGGGGAAAAAGGATACCCAAAGGAGTGAATAGAGATTTCATTTTATCAACAACGAAGAGTGGAGTTTCTTTTTTTTCACAAAATATATCCAAAATTCATGGTAATACAAGAAATAGGATAGGGTCCTTTAGTACTTCCTTTGGGGCTAAAAACACTTTTGTCTATCCTCATGAAACGGGAAATACTATGCTATTCCCTCTTTTTATATTACTGCTTTTTACTTTCTTCATTGGATCCATAGGAATCCATTTTGATAATGGAGTAATGGATAATGGAATAGCGGAGTTAACCATATTATCAAAGTGGTTAACTCCCTCAATAAACTTTTTCCAGGAAAGTTCTAATTCTTCCATAAATTCATATGAATTTATCACTAATGCAATTTCTTCTGTAAGTCTAGCTATGTTTGGTCTATCCATAGCATATATCTTCTATGGATCCGCTTATTCCTTTTTTCAGAATTTGGATTTAATAAATTCTCTTGTAAAAGAGAGTCCGAAAAAGTTTTTTTCGGATCAAGTAAAAAAAAAGATATACAGTTGGTCATATAATCGTGGTTATATAGATATTTTCTATACTAGGGTCTTTACCCTGGGTATAAGAGGATTAACTGAACTAACGCAGTTTTTCGATAAGGGTGTCATTGATGGAATTACCAATGGAGTAGGTCTTGCTGGTTTTTGTATAGGAGAAGAAATTAAATATGTAGGGGGAGGGCGAATATCGTCTTATTTATTCTATTTTTTATGTTATGTATCCGTGTTCTTATTCTTTTTTCTTTCTTAACTTAAGGAATTCCCCCGTCTCCTGCCTAAAGAGCCCCCTTATTCCCCTTCCTATCTTCTTCCCCCATCTCTCCCCCTTTTCTACCATCTCTCTCTTTTTCTTTTTTCTATATCTCTCTCTTTTTCTTTTTTCTATCTCCCTCATTGTATAATAGTTCGGTTTTCCGCGATTTTTTCCATTCCTCTGTGTAAATAGCCTAATATGGGTTCACAATCAATAACATCTTCACCATCGAGAGTAACGATC